CGCCGTTCAAGAATTCTTGTTTAGGCAGTTCATATCATCCACACATAGTGATCTAAGATTTCAATTCTTCCATGTTTCAGCAGTAGCATATTGTTCCATGGAGCTAAGGCCAAAAAGATGGAAGAAACAAGTGTTTCCACGACTCTACCATCCGGCCAATTCTGTTCCACTTAATCCCCTTTTCATGGGCACATATCTTTACGGCTAAGGAATGGGGAATCTTTCTCCTGTTACATGAATCAAATGTTTCATTTCATCCGGGAAAAGCCATCTCTTTCTCAACAATGTCTTTGTCATTTGATCCAATAGCGTTCCGTTAGATAGGAACAGATTTGATAAATACTGATAACTCTCGGATAGAGTATTAGAACGGAAAGATCCATTAGATAATGAACTATTGGTTCTAAACCATCTCTGGCGATGAATCAACAATTCGAAGTGCTTTTCTTGCGTATTCTTGATGAACCAGCGTTTATATATAGATGTAGGAGGATTTGTTTGGGAAGCAATAAGCCCCTTTGACATCTCTTCATCTGCAAAGAATTCTCGACGTGAAAACACAGAGACAGAGGGCTGATCTTTGAATAGGGAAAAGAATGGATCCGCGGGGTCCCAAATGAATTGGCTTGTTCGAAAAAAGCCTTGTTCTTTGGAAGATCTATCTCGTGTCTGGTACTGCATGGTTCCACTCTGCAAGAACTCCGAATCATTCTCTTGAAGCTCATCCTCTTTATGATAAATGATCCATTTACCCCGAAATGACCCAGTCCAATAGGGAAATCCCAATTCAGTGGGCCTTTCGATACAATCAAATAGATTGCCACAAGGGCGCCATATTCTAGGAGCCCAAACTATCTGATTGAATAAATCCTCCTCTATCTGTTGCGGATCGAGGGCCCCTTCTTCAAACTCCGATTCGTATTTTTCATATAGAAATCTCTGATCAACGATAGAACAAGATCCATTTTGCATCATATCTAACTGATTCCTTGGTTCGGACCGAAGAAGTAATGTCACTCGATTATTATCAAACTGACTGCAATATTCTTCTGTCCGTGAGGATCCCGCCAGAGCCAGAGCGCCTTCTACTTCTAATAGTAATAATAGTAATAGGCCATGAACTAGATCAGAATCATTCTCAACGAATCCATAAGAAGTGATCCAATTTTTTTCATCGTGTCTGGATGAAGACCAAAGATCTTGAGCGACCGATCCGGCAGAACAACTCAAAAGATAAAGAAGTATCGTTAATTTCTTCATGCTCGTTCCAAGTTCGAAGTACCATTTGTACAAATAAGAATCCCCTCCCTTACATGATTTCTTCTTCATATAGATAGATATAGGATCTATGGGGCAATTACTTAGAAGTACATTTTGTGTAACAGCCCTTCCTATCTGATAGAAAAGGATCCCATGATCCTGAACCGATCTTATCTGGGATCGAAAATCCCAAGTTTTTCTATGAAGAGCTGATCTAATTGTATTAGTTTCTATAATGGATTTCTTCTGTGTAATACTAATTGATAGGGCCTCATTGATAAGTGCTACAAGATCTCGCGCATTGGAACCCATGGTTATGGACCCGAATCCGTTAGTATGGAACATCTTCTTTTCCAAGTGAAATCCCCTAGTATATGAAAGAATGAAAAAGTGCTTTCGTTGTTGTGGAAGAAGAAGCCTTCGTATCTTAATGCATGTATTTAATTTATTCGGAGCTATTAGAGCGGGATCCACTTTTTGGGGAATATGAGTCGAAGCAATAACAAGAATCTTTCCAGTGGAACATCTTTCACAATCCCTGGAGAGATAGTTCTCTAATAGACCGAGGGATAAGTAATTCGACTCATTCACATGCAGATCGTGAATGTTTGGAATCCATATTATGCAAGGAGACATTGCTTTTGCTAATTCGAATTGAAGGGTGATATCAAATCGGTCTATTTTCGGCGTCATATACATAGTTAGCACATTCGTCATAGTTAGCAGCTCCTTATCAATATCAAGGTCATCATCACTATCATAAATATCGTCACTATCATCAATATCGATATCATCAATAAGATAACCTTTAGGCTTGTCATCCAGGAACTTGTTCGGAAATACCGTAATGAAAGGAACATAGGAGTTTGTCGCTAGGTATTTGACCAAACAGGATCGTCCAGTTCCTATAGAACCTATCACTAAAATACCTCTAGAAGGGGATAGGGCTAAGCGGAGCGAAAAGGGTTTTCCATGAGGAGATGGGGAATGAAAACTATTAGCCCCACACGAGGTTTGTGAATAAGTGATTGTCTGATAATGAGCAAGGAATATCCGTCTTTCTGCTAAACAGGATCTATTGAACTCATAATTCATTAGATCCTTTTGATGAATGTCAACTAAGTATCGTAAGGAAATCGATCCCGGTTGTTCAATCATTTGATAACCAGAGTCATTCTTTGATAAATGATCACTATGAGTCAGACTCAATAGAATTTGATCAATCCTTTTTTCTGTCGTT